TTTTCTTGTTAAGACCCTATGAATCAATTGAAACCTCAGATTCATACTAGAACCACGATGATTCAATAAAACCTTCAAAATAAGTCCAAAGATTCCATGAGTAAGAATCCTTGGATCATCATTTATTCAAGTTTGTGCTTTGAGTAAAATAAAAGCAGAAATGGGGAATTTGAAAGAAGAAAAATCTTGCAATTGAAAATTTGTTCTTTGGAAACTTTTTTTGAATCCGGCCAAGGGGTCTGAATATTAAGTATGAATCATAGTTCGAATACTTCGTGATCTATTTCATATATTCCGTGCTCCAGATACTAGAATGAATATCCGACGGAGTAAAACCATCTCGATCAAGACGACAGACCTATGCTCTGTACTATCAATAGGATCAATTCGAACAAGTCGCACACTCATATTCCGGAAATACAGAAATAAAAAATTCGCGGTCGAACTACCAATCAACTAAAATTCAAAATCCGATACCTAAATGCTTATTTAAAAGGTAGTATTTTGTGATTCTTGTAAATTTCATTCTAATTCAGTGAAATTCCGTCCAGTAAAACGGACGAATTATAAATCTCCAAAATAATAGATAGGAATATCGCAAATAAAGCCATTGCGACTCCCATCAAAGGAGTAGTTCCCCATCCAGGAGCTACTTTACCATATTCCGAATTCAAGGGTTTCAACAACCCCCCTGCAGAAGTTCTTTTTGGACGAGCTCTAGAACTACCCTCAACTGTTTGTGTAGCCATAAATCCTATTTTGTATTGATTGAGATCTGTTGACTTTGTATACCATTCCGTTGTAAATAAACGATCTTATCATGGATCCAGTGTGGTCTTGAAATTCTATAATAATGGAAACAGCAACCCTAGTCGCCATCTCTATATCTGGGTTACTTGTAAGTTTTACTGGGTACGCCTTATATACCGCTTTTGGGCAACCCTCTCAACAACTAAGAGATCCATTCGAGGAACACGGGGACTAGTTGAAGTAGAAGTAACGGGCCTCCCAATATTGGGAGGCCTATTACTTCAATTGAGATAAAAAAAAATCATTTTGTTTTTTTAGTTGGAACTTTAGGTGGTTCTCGAAAAAAGATAGCGAAAAAAATGATCCCTAGAGTCGAGACTAAGAGGAATGTATAAACCAATGCTTCCATAAATTCGATCGTGGTTTCCAATTATAGCTTCCATACCTGTTTATTTGGGATCATCCCCCGGATTAAAGAAAAAAAGAATCAAAAAGGGCGGCGATTTAAATCCATATTTCTTCAGTACCTTATTTAAAATTTAAAAGAAAAAGCACAAATCAAAATAGAAGCAGAAGCGAGAAACGAAAATAGCAGAGCAATGCTGCATCAGACTACTTGTCTTCTTGTAGTTGGATCTCCAAGTTTTTGGAATACTCCAAATTCCACTTGAGCGTCCAAATCCGGGTCAATACCAGCAAAAACATCTCTGAACAAGGTTCTAGCACCATGCCAAATGTGTCCGAAGAAGAAAAGCAGAGCAAATGAAGCGTGTCCAAAAGTAAACCAGCCCCTTGGGCTGCTACGAAAAACACCATCGGATTTCAAAGTAGCACGATCTAATTCAAAAATTTCACCCAATTGAGCACGTCTAGCATATTTTTTCACAGTAGCAGGATCACTATAACTCACGCCATTCAGCTCGCCGCCATAGAACTCAACGGTTACACCTACTTGTTCGACACTATACTTCGATTCTGCCCTGCGAAAAGGAACGTCGGCTCTAACAATTCCATCTCCGTCTACCAAAACAACTGGAAATGTTTCAAAAAAAGTCGGCATACGACGTACAAAAAGTTCACGCCCTTCTTTATCTCTAAATATAGGGTGTCCTAACCACCCGACAGCTATTCCATCCCCGTTATCCATTGAACCCGCTCTGAATAATCCCCCTTTCGCAGGATTATTTCCGATGTAATCATAAAAAGCTAATTTTTCAGGAATTTTAGACCAAGCTTCTGATAAACTTTGATTTTCGGCTAGTCCAGCACTGACTCTTCGATATATTTCTTGCTGAAAGTATCCCTGATCCCATTGATAACGGGTGGGACCAAATAATTCGATGGGGGTAGTTGCTGACCCATACCACATAGTTCCAGCAACAACAAACGCTGCAAAAAAGACAGCAGCGATGCTGCTGGAAAGAACGGTTTCAATATTGCCCATACGTAATCCTTTGTATAAGCGTTGTGGCGGGCGGACACTGAGATGGAATAAGCCTGCTAATATGCCCAATGTCCCTGCCGCAATATGATGAGAGGCTATTCCTCCTGGCACAAAAGGATCAAAACCTTCCACACCCCATGCTGGATTTACAGATTGTACCTTTCCAGTTAGTCCATACGGATCAGACACCCATATTCCAGGACCATACAATCCTGTTACATGAAATGTCCCAAAACCAAAGCAAGCCACTCCTGAGAGAAATAAATGAATTCCAAAGATTTTAGGCAAATCCAAAGAACGTTTTCCTGTACGGTCATCAACAAATATTGCTAGATCCCAATACACCCAATGCCAGATAGCTGCCAAGAAGCACAAGCCGGAAAACACAATATGTGCCCCCGCTACACCTTCGTAACTCCAAAGACCCGGATTCGTTACCGTCCCCCCTGTAATACTCCAACCGCCCCATGAATCGGTTATTCCTAAACGAGTCATGAAGGGTATAACGAACATGCCTTGTCTCCACATTGGATCAAGAACTGGATCGGAGGGATCAAAAACAGCTAATTCATATAGAGCCATTGAGCCGGCCCAACCCGCAACCAGGGCGGTATGCATTATATGGACAGAAATCAAACGACCGGGATCATTCAATACGACGGTATGAACACGATACCAAGGCAAACCCATGGGACTACCCCTTTATTAATAAAAATAGACACTATGTAACTTTATTGCATTGAAAAAAACTATGCTATGTACCCCTTTTTTCAGGGGATTATCTCGAAAAAGGGATTAATATTAATATTTGTTCTATTCTTTTAGTAATAATGGAAGAGTTCGGTTCGTAGGAAAAAAGAGAAGCAGATCTATTCTATACTCGATAAGTACCAATACGCAATGGGGGTTGATTCCCTTTTCTATGAGCGAATGGATCCATATTTTGTCATCATTCAAAAGACTTATTCGTAAGAATTTTCCTTTATTTTATGAACTTCGTCAATCTATGTATAAACTAAGATAACGGCCACTAGTATTAAGACAAGAAGCCCATTATTACGCTTCCACATCAAAGTGAACTAGAGTACTTAATTCTTTTTTCTTTCATTTTATGCCTATTGGTGTTCCAAAAGTACCTTATCGAAGTATCTCGGACAGGCATCAATCTTGGATTGACATATAGTGCGACTTGTCAGATCTATTGGGTCATATGGGATTTCCCCGTTCTCTCCCCCGATCGAGATATCCTCTGTTTCGCCCAAAAAATTGATTGAATTATCAAAAATTTGTAGCGTGAAATGCAATGAAGTGCAATTAGATCTATTTCGTGAGGAAGCATCCAGATTAATATTAGCAATAAATAAATTTTATGGTCGTCTTGGCTGGACCAATAAAATGAGGTATCCAGGCTCCGTTTAGAAAAACCCAATTGGTAATATATCTATGATTATTACTTATATCATAAATGATTCCTTTATTCGAAAAGCGATCTCAAATTGTTAATCAACGGAATACTAAATATGATGAATATGTCAAATATTTGGTATTTGGCGGAAGACATGAAAGAAATGAATTAAAAAAGGGGGAAGTCATAGCAAAAAAGAGACGTGGTATTGGGATCATTTGTCCTATATGTGCAAATCAAAATCGGGCGAATCCTTACTCGGAGTAGAGCATAAACCTAAAAAAATGGAAGAAACCCATTCAATTCAGGAACAAGAAAATGACATCGTGATTTTTGGATCGGATCTCGATGAAAAAATACATCAATGAAAAGTTAGTTCGATAAGTCGATAAGTTTAGTGAATTGCTTAGAATATTATATTATAGGTCTAGGAAACCGGCTAAACTCATCGTTCTTGAAAACCGGAAGAAAAGCCCCTCAATAGAAGCGGGGAAAAAAGAAAGGAAAGGGGCTAGGAGCTACACATTGATTTGTTTTTCGCAAGTTTTGTTGAACCGTATGCATCAAAAGATGCCTGTACGGCTCCGAAGGGATACTGTTTTATCCTAATCAACCGACTTTATCGAGAAAGATTACTTTTTTTAGGTCAAATGGTTGAGAGCGATATCTCGAATCAACTTATTGGTCTTATGATATATCTCAGTATGGAGAGCGAGACCAAGGATTTGTATTTATTTATCAACTCTCCTGGCGGATGGGTAATACCCGGGATAGCAATTTATGATACTATGCAATTTGTGCGACCCGATGTACAGACAGTATGCATCGGATTGGCAGCCTCCATGGGGTCTTTTCTCCTGGCCGCCGGAGCAAGTACCAAACGTCTAGCATTCCCTCACGCTTGGCGCCAATGAGTTTTTTATTTGAGAGAAAAAAGAAGACTATGCCTTCGCCATATGAATTCTTAATATTAAGTAATAATAGCATGGCACTTCGAATTCGATATGAAAATTGTTAGTGCTTTTTTTTTTTCAAAATATTTGATTATGTATCGAAGCAGTAGTATGAGATAAAGAAGGGGTATTCCGAGTTTATCTTACCTATCGGAGGCCTATTGCAGCGCCACAAACTTTTTTCACGCCGGAAGGTTCTTAACAATTAACAACAATTAACAAGATTTATGGTATGAAAGAGTACGAAAATAAATAAAAAAAGAAGATTATTTTTTATTTCTTTCTTTTTTTATTTGAAAATAAAAAAAGAAACTTTGGGATTGCTGAATCACAAACGAAATAAATATATAAAGCAACGGAGCCATCATAGTATTTTTGAACTCCTCAAAAAAAAAGAAGGGTGGTAATTGGATCATTTATCCATCTGGGTATAATAGAACCCCCTTTTTATCCTTGTTTGATGAAGGGTAAAAAGCAAATTCCATTGGCGAGCCGTATGCAATGCGAAAAAGTGCCCGTACGGTTGTTCAATTCTATCTTTTTCTTTATCTCTTCCCCTCGCCGAATCGTGCGAGATAGAGGAACCTTTTATTATGTTATAATATATCATCAGGGTCATGATCCATCAACCTTTTGGCGCTTTTTATGGGTCACAAACGGGAGAATTTATCCTGGATACGGAAGAACTACTGAGACTGCGCGAAATCCTTACAATGGTTTATGTAAAAAGATCGGGCAAGCCCTTATGGGTTGTATCCGAAGACATGGAAAGGGATACTTTTATGTCAGCAACAGAAGCCCAAGCTCATGGACTTATTGATCTTGTAGCGGTTAGATAAAACATAGCAGTTACTTTTTAAGGGTTTAATTTTAATATTCTATTAAACAGAAGAAATTCATAATCATCCGGTTAGGATCGATCTAAACCAGCCCATAAGGAATAATTCAGCATGCCAACTATTAAACAACTTATTAGAAACCCAAGACAGCCAATCAGAAATATTACCAAATCCCCCGCTCTGCGGGGATGCCCTCAGCGCCGAGGAACATGTACAAGGGTGTATGTGCGACTCGTTTCAATCATGGGCTGAGACAAAACAAAAGAAAGAAAACCTTTTTTAAGTATCAATGATCAGTACCGGTGAATCGGATAGAATAGAAGAATAAGAACTCCATTCACTATCTAAAAAAAGATCGATCTATCATATCTTTCTATTGTGTATGAAATTTATGGTTTCCACTGGCGCAAATTCCACCACCTCAATTTTCAATTAATTTAAGGTGAGAAAGAATTCCCCATTGGTAACAAATAGTTATCCATTAAGCGGGGGAAATACTATAAAAAAGCAGAAAGATTATCTTTCTACTCTTGCAAGAACGGACTAACAAGGTCAGCTACCCCACCAATCTTCATAATTAAATACCGTTACTGTATAAGGTCTATCTCGTTATGAAAGACCTATTACTAGAAAATTCATGGGTAGAGCCGAAGAGTGGTACCTGTACAAGTTACCAATAGAATTGATTAAATGAAGGAAGTGGCTCCGGTGTATAGAGAGGGCCTCACCGTTTAAGAAGTAATCATAGAGACGACGGAACCCACAATTTCTTTATCTATTTACTACTTTCATTTTTTTTTTTTTTACTATTTTCTTTCCAATGCCTCGACAAAAGGTAAAAGCGTGGTCGGGAAGGTTAGAGTAGCAAAAGCCATTGGAATTTTTATTTTATAAATTGGAAGAGTCCGTTTTGTTATTAATAGACTAGGAAAGGGGAAAAGAATAACTGAAAGAAAGGAAATCAATTAGTTATTCATCAAAGTTTCATTTATTCAATGACCAGAATTAGACGAGGATATATAGCTCGGAGACGTAGAACAAAAATGCGTTTATTTGTATCAAGCTTTCGCGGGGCTCATTCACGACTTAGCCGAACAATTACTCAACAGAAAATAAGAGCTTTGGTTTCGGCTCATCGCGATCGAGATAGGAAAAAAAGGGATTTTCGGCGTTTGTGGATCACCCGAATAAATGCAGTAATTCGCGGAAATCTGGTATCCTATAGTTATAGTAGATTAATATACAATCTGTATAAGGCGCAGTTGGTTCTTAATCGTAAGATACTTGCACAAATAGCTATATCAAATAGGAATTGTCTTTATATGATTTCCAATGAGATTATAAAATAAAGAAATTGGAAGGAATCCATTATAATTTTTAAACGGAGTTCTCTGGAGAATGAACTCCAGTAAGAGGAAGGTAGAGTAGAAATAATATGATAAAGTCGTCAAAATGAGCGAACACGCTCAATAAAAAAAAAGATTTATTTTATTCTTCTTTCCCAATTCTTTTTTTTCTTACGGCACGGCTGCTTCGCAGATTTTTTGAACAAAACATCCATCTGTATTTGAGTTCGGATTGGAATTTTTATTTAATTGAAGAGTAAGCCTATTTTTTTCTGGTTCGAAGACCGGGAGGTCTAGCGGTCAACCCACTTCTTTCAAATTGTTTCTCATTATTAAGAAAAGGTAACGAAGATAAAATACGAGCTTGTTTTATAGCAATAGTAATTAATCGTTGTTCTTTTAAGGTCAATCTATTCACCCGTCTAGATAATATTTTTCCTTGTTCACTAAGAAATCGACTAATTAAAGTCATGTTTCTATAATCAATTCGATCCCCCGATTGGATCGGGGGCAAACGCCTACGAAAAGATCGCTTGGATTTAAGAAAGAGTCGCTTGGTTTTATTCATAATTTGTTTATTCCTTATCCCTAAAATCCCATTTCGATGAAATCAAAAAATGATTTATAGAATCAATTATAGGATTTGGTTTGTCTAGATTTATTTATTTTATTTGTTTTTATTTAAATATATGAAATAATCTAGATATATATCTAGATTATTTTTTCATGTCCCTTGGAAGGGTGACACAAAAGCACGCGGCTTGACTCTATCTATTTTTTTATCTCCCCATGAAGTGTATGCTTGTAACAATAGGGACAGAATTTTCTCAATTCCAATCGACTGGGTGTATTGTGTCGATTCTTTTGAGTAATATATCTGGAAATACCCCTTGATTCCTTATTAACACCGTTTCGAACACAACTAGTACATTCCAAAATAACCCTTACTCGTACCTCTTTACCCTTGGCCATGAACCTCCTTGGGGTTTTTGATTCACCCAACTTTTCTATTTTCCGACCCGCAACGAATAAGAAGCACGGGACAAAAAAATAGAAGTTGCTAACCACTCAAAAAAACTTATGAAATAAAGATTTTATTGCAATCAATATAGTAAATAAATAGGAAAAAAAAATAATAAGTAATACAAGAATTTCTAACTATATTGCTAAATCGCAGTCCAGTATTTCATTTAAGGATCTTGTAGTGGAGGATACTCTTACCCCAGACATATTTCGATTTCCGTTTTCTTTTACCTGTCTAGTTGCTTTTAACTGGATAATTGATAATTAATTTAATCGGAGCCTGAACCCAGGTTTCGCTGAGGTTGAAGCCACCTTTTTTCTTTCGCTTTCCTTCGTTCTAATTGTAAAACAAAAAAACGAAAAGAGGGGAAAGAGAGATTAGTCACAAATATTTGATTCTAGCTCTAATCTTCTTCACCCGTTCAAGTTCAATAACTAGAATGAAAAAAAAGGAAATGTCAATGCGTCGGGGAATAAACGGTTGATTTCTATCAATAACCCTGCTAAAGACCCGAACCATAGAGTACTTAGTACCGGTGCCACGGAAAGATATGTTTTTAGATCTCGCATTGAAAATCCTCCTTCTTTTTTGTTTTTGTATTCCCTATTGGAATATATTATGGTAAGAGATGTATATGTAGTTAAAGGCCCACTTGTATTTGTGCGCGGAATCCCTAATTCAAATTGAAATGCGCAATGATTCGGTATATAAGATTTGATTTTCTTTTTTTTTCTTAAAACAGAAAATAGGTCACTTTACGCCTGTGAATTCCCAAGAAAAATAATAATTTATTATTATTATATGGTATATGATATGAAACCAAAAACAAGAAAAGGCAAGATCCATTTTGCATATCACTAGAGGGAATAAAAATAAAAAATAAGGGTGTGGAAAACAAGACAGGGATTCTTTACAATGATATTGTAGGCCAATTGAAAGAAAGGGATGTAGCGCAGCTTGGTAGCGCGTTTGTTTTGGGTACAAAATGTCACGGGTTCAAATCCTGTCATCCCTACCAATTACCGCTCAGAGCAGCAGTAACGCGAGATCCTTTTTTTTTTTAGATCAATTTAATTTTGACATACATAAATTTAAACTTTATGATATATGATAGTATACACATACAATAATTATTGGGGTAAAAAAAGGGAATCTCCTTATTTCCAGCCTTTTTCGTTGTGATAAGAAAGCGCTCTTAGTTCAGTTCGGTAGAACGTGGGTCTCCAAAACCCAATGTCGTAGGTTCAAATCCTACAGAGCGTGATTCCGTTCTTGTCGTCTTAGATCTAAAACCATACATACTGAACTGAAATAATTGAACAGCAATCTGAATTTGACCCTGACCTCCCCTCGGATTAAATTAAAGAAGGGAGGGGTCAGTTAAAAAAAAAATGGTAATTAATCAAAGGTCCAACTGATCACCACGTCTGTATTGTAAATAGGCGGTTACGAATAATCCCGCCAAAGTAATAGGAATTAGACCTAAGACTATTCCAAATAGAAAGACTTCAATCATTTTATTTATTTATTTTTTTGAAAGGTTAAAAAGAGAGGTAATATCTATCCCTAAATATTAATCCGCCTTGCCTAGGAATCTCAATAACCAATAATTGGTAATTAACGTGGTACGGTAAGGAACTAGACAATATGTGGAATACCACAGAAGGTTTCTTTTTATGAATTATTCATTCAATTAATTTCAAATAAGTCCTATCTTACTCAGACCAATAAATAGAGCCGAGGTTATAGTTAAAGCCGCTAGTAGAAAACCAAAATAACTAGTTATAGTAGGCATGACGGAGCTAAAGGAAATATGTTCTTTTTATACATATGTTTATAAAGCACTTCCCTAAGTTTCCACTTTTGGACGATACGAAGATAAGCAAAAATGCCCTACCCATTGAAAGAATACCTTCAATTGAAAGTTTTTATTCTTCAAGTATTCTAGAAGGTACTAACAAAAATGAGTGGCAGGGATAGAAAAAGAAACCAATTCATCGTCTTTTACAGCGACCCATCCCACGATTCCGAATCTACAGATTGAGTGGGCAATTCTTGAATCAACTAATATTAAAAAAATACTAAAAGCTATGCCATGTAACTTTGAGGAATCGCTTCTATTTTGTATTTTCATTTTTTCTTTTTTATTGTATCAAATACATTTTCGACTAAAGAGTGACCACCTTATAATACCTTTTTCTTTACTTTAATACTTTAAATAACCTTTGCTTTACTTTTT